AATAAATGTTGGATTTTTTAGCATTGAAAAATTTTAATCCTGGGTTCAATCCGGTTCTTTAGGCTTTTTTTTGGGAAAACTTTTAGGGGTTAAATGACATATATATATATATATAACGCGGATGGCTAACCCATATTTCAACTTGTTAGTCTGGACGCTCTCGAACCTTCCTTGCTTTTGGGGTTTGACAAGGAGAACAGGATTCGCTGGGCGTAGGGGGTAAGGGGGTTTGTCGCGTGGAAACGAAAAGGGGGGCATCTATATATCAGGGTATGTTGAAGAAAGACAGATACGTTATGCACTTGATAGAGAATAATGTAATTCTTAAGTTATGTCTTTTAATCATTAACCTAATTTAATCCATGCAAGGAAATGTACCACCCTAATACATTAATTGTGCCTGCACTCTGAGATGTAAGTGAAAGGTTACCAAAAAAAAGAACGTTATGCATATAAAAGAATGCCCGGCATGTGGGGTAATGAGGAGTATGTAATTACACCATGAATCAGATGCAAGTACTCTCTAAAAGGGTGGATTCTACATGCCATGCCCGTGAAAAAGGAATCAGATGCAAGGAATAATTCATTAATATACCACCTTCCATAATATGTCCCTGATTCTATCATGCATGATATGCCTTTAATGACAAGGTTGGTGGTCTCTTACTGCATTAAAATTCTCGAAGTAAATCGTAGTTAGTTAATTCAAGGAAAATGTTGAGGGCAATATTTAGGGGAATAACCTATAACCCAGGTTAAGATATATTATTTCTGAGGCTTAATAATATGCTTATGCACGTCTTAGACGTTAGTACTTGCTTTTAGGTTAATATAAATGAATGGTGATAATACATATATAGTCCTAGTATATTGCATATAATTGGTTTATGCACGTCTTAGATGTTAGTACTTGCTTTTAGGTTAATATAAATCCATGGTGATAATACATAGTTATATTTCACCTGCATGGTACAAGTACACTATTTCATATCAGGACATGTTTTGTATAGCGCATAGGTGCTATACATCAATATGTGACCATATTGGTCCATCAGAAAATAGTTTAATTTTAGAATCCTGGCTTTGGGAGCCAGGGGTGGGAGTTAAAATCTCCTTTTTCTGGCTCGGGCGCGGGGTCAAAATCTCCTCTCCTTTGGGTCTGGCGCCGGGGGTGGAGTCAAAATTTCCTTTCCTTTGGGTCTGGCGCCGGGGGTGGAGTCAAAATCTCCTTTCCTTTGGGTCTGGGCGCTAGGAGGGGGTCTAACCCTCGATCTTCGGATTACAAGACCGATGCTTTAAAACTAAGCTACTAGGGCAAGCTCATTTCAATGCTTTGTTTTCTGCTCAGCCCGCAAGTGGGGTGAGAAGAAGGAACAATGCAAAGTAGAGAACGGAGGCGACCTGACCAATAATAATGTACGGGTGTTGTACAGGCATGCCTCCAATTCATGTCAGAATAATTATATCTGCCACTAGGGTTCAGAATAAGAATTGAGTGATGGGTCGGAAGGTTAGTCCTCGTTGCTTTGAGGTGTGTAAAATTGGGACGACGAGTAGTACGAGGATACTAAATAATAGTGCCAGGACACCCCCTAGCTTGTTTGGGATGGATCGTAGAATAGCATAGGCAAATAGGAAGTATCACTCGGGTTGGATGTGTGGTGGGGTAACCAGGGGGTTTGCTGGAGTGAAGTTTTCTGGGTCACCGAGTAGAGTTGGTGAGAACAAGGTGAGGGATGTAAGAGCTAATAGCATTAGGACAAAGCCAAGAAGGTCTTTATAGGAGAAGTAGGGGTGGAAAGAGATTTTGTCTGCGTCGGAGTTCAACCCGGCGGGGTTGTTCGACCCTGTTTCGTGCAAAAACAGTAAGTGGAGAACAGTTGCACCAGCGATGACAAACGGGAACAGGAAGTGGAATGCGAAGAATCGTGTTAATGTTGCGTTATCAACTGAAAATCCTCCTCAAATTCACTGTACAAGGGTGTCTCCCATATAGGGTACTGCTGATAGAAGATTTGTGATGACGGTGGCACCTCAGAAAGACATTTGCCCTCATGGGAGTACATAGCCTACAAAGGCGGTCATCATAACTAAAAGAAGTAGAACAACACCAATGTTTCAGGTCTCTTTGTAGAGGTAGGACCCATAGTAAAGGCCACGAGCAATGTGTATGTAAATACAGATAAAGAAAAATGATGCGCCGTTGGCATGTATATTTCGGATAAGTCAGCCATAGTTGACGTCCCGGCAAATGTGAGTAACGGATGAGAATGCGGTTGAGATGTCAGAGGTGTAATGCATGGCTAGAAATAATCCGGTTAGAATTTGAGTAATTAAGCATAATCCTAGTAGGGAGCCGAAGTTTCATAATGCTGAGATATTCGATGGCGTTGGGAGGTCAACTAGTGCATCATTAGCGATTTTAATTAGCGGGTGGGTTTTTCGTAGGCTTGCCATTAATTGTTCCTGTAGTTGAATTACAACGGTGGTTCTTCAAGTCACTAGTCTCGGTTAAAGTCTGAGCGGGAACCATGACTTATTTTGTGTCTTTATTACTAATAGCTTTAATTATAGGATTGATTGCTGTTGCGTCTAATCCTACGCCCTATTTTGCTGCCTTGGGATTAATAGTGGCGGCGGGGGTCGGATGTGGGGTATTAATTGGGAGTGGGGGGCCCTTCTTGTCTTTAGTCCTTTTTCTAATTTATTTAGGCGGAATGCTTGTGGTGTTTGCATATTCGGCAGCGCTGGCTGCTGAGCCTTTCCCAGAGGCCTGGGGAAGTCGTTCGGTGATGGGGTACGTGCTGGTATATTTGCTAGGGGTTATGTTAATAGGCGGGTTATTTTGAGGGGGGTGACATGAGGGTTCTTGAGCAGCGATTGATGAATTAAAAGAGTTTTCTGTGTTACGAGGAGATGTTGGGGGTGTGGCCATAATATACTCTTTTGGGGGGACAATGTTAGTTATTTGCGCTTGGGTGTTGCTCCTAACCCTACTTGTAGTACTGGAATTAACACGGGGTTTAAGCCGTGGGACGCTTCGGGCAGTTTAAATAAGGATTAGGGCAATTGCCAAGATTATAGTTAGAAGGAAGATGGTTAAAAACTTCTTAATTGTTCCTCGTGAAATATTACCCACCACTTGGGCTAATATCATTTGGGTAAGAGTAATTGATTTTGGACCAGTAATTTCAAGTCAGGTTTGGTCAAGCTTAGTAGCAGTTGATCGTCCGAGGACCAGGCTAGCTTTCGGAGAGAGTCGGTGTATTAATGAAGGGAAGTAGCCTAATATATTTGAGAAGTGGTGGGGGGAGCTCTTGTAGGCAGTTTTGTAGGGACTGTTGGTTTTAGCTGCAAGTTCTATAGCGATAAGAAGGCCAGTGATAGCAACTATCAGGGCGGTTACTTTTAGGGTTGTGGGCATAGTCATAACTGGTGTCTTGATAGGCAGGAAGTTATGTGTAATGACGAGCCCTGCAACAATGCTTCCTCAGGCAAGTCGTTTAACAGGCTGAATTATAAGTGGGTTATCCTCATTAATGGGGGACAATGGAAGGAACCGTGGAGATCCTATAGTCACGAAGTACACGACTCGGAAACTATAAACTGCAGTAAAGGACGTGGCAATGAGCGTCAAGACAAGGGCCCAGGCGTTAAGGTAGGAAGTGTTAAGGGCTTCAATAATAGCGTCTTTTGAGAAGAATCCGGCTAGGAATGGGGTGCCTGCTAGTGCTAGGCTTCCGATTGTAAGACAGGTCGAGGTGATAGGTAGAAGTTTGTGGAGGCCACCTATTTTTCGAATATCTTGCTCATCGTTTAGGCTATGAATAATAGATCCCGAGCAAAGGAAGAGTATGGCCTTGAAGAATGCGTGCGTACAAATGTGAAGGAATGCTAATTGTGGCTGGTTTAGCCCAATTGTGACCATTATGAGGCCAAGTTGACTTGATGTTGAGAAAGCGACAATTTTCTTGATGTCATTTTGGGTTAGTGCGCAAGTGGCTGTATAAAGGGTAGTAAGTGCCCCTAAACATAGGCAACCTGATAGTGCCAGCTTGTTGTCCTCCATCAAAGGGTGTAAGCGAATTAACAGAAAGATGCCCGCGACTACTATAGTACTAGAGTGGAGTAGTGCAGATACTGGCGTCGGGCCCTCTATGGCTGATGGAAGTCATGGGTGAAGGCCAAACTGGGCCGACTTTCCTGCTGCCGCGAGAATGAGTGCAATGAGTGGGATTGTTATATCGTAGTTTTTTGACAGAGCAAAAATTTGTTGTATTTCTCAGGAATTTAAATTTATGGCAAATCAGGCCATGGCTAGAATTAGTCCGATATCCCCTACACGGTTATAAATTACTGCCTGGAGGCTTGCGGTGTTAGCGTCTGCCCGCCCGTGTCACCAGCCAATGAGAAGGAAAGATATAATACCCACCCCCTCTCAGCCAATAAATAATTGAAATAAATTGTTAGCTGTAACAAGAACAATTATGGCTACTAGGAATAGTAGTAAATATTTAAAGAATCGGTTCATGTTGGGGTCGGAGTGCATGTATCATAGTGCAAATTCTAGAATTGATCATGTTACAAAGAGGGCAATAGGGGTGAAAATAAGGGAGTAGTGATCAAATTTAAAGCTAATATTAGCGTCAAATATTTGTGTATTTATTCATTGTCAGTTTGTGGTAATATTTTCTGTTCCTTGGGCTAGATAAATTACGAGTGGTAGCAGGCTTACGAAGAATGCGGTGCTAACGGCAGTTTTTACATAGGTATCTGCTCAGTTGGGTTCTTGGGGGCTCGGACTTAGTGTTATAAGTAGGGGTAAAACAAGAATTGTAACGATTAAAAGGAATGAGGAGGATATGACTAGGGCTGTTGAGGTCATAGCTTCCGCTTGGATTTGCACCAAGAGTTTTTGGTTCCTAAGACCAACGGATGAGCTGTTATCCTTCAGAAGCGTAAAGAAGCCGAGGATTTTAACCTCGGGGCATAAGTATTAGCAGCACTTATTGATTTCTATCCTTCCTTGGTGAGTAAAGGGATTTTAACCCCTGTCTTCAGAATCACAATCTGATGTTTTGGTTAAACTATACTTACTAGTAACATCAGCCCCACATGAGTTCTGGCTTTGTTACAAGGAGAATTACTGGGATAAGGTGAAGGGCTATTAGTAGATGTTCTCGGGTGTGGAATGGTGAGAGTTTCACGATGTGATGTGGTGTTGGGCCACGTTGAGATATTAAGAATATGTAGAGGGAGTAGGCTGCAGTAATTAATGTCCCTAACCCAGTAAGTGCGATGGTTCAGGGGGACCAGCTGAATAGGGTTGTGATAATTATAAGCTCTCCTATTAAGTTAGGAAGTGGGGGAAGTGCCAGGTTAGCTAGGTTTGCAATAAATCATCAGACGGCGGTTAATGGGAAAATCACTTGTAAGCCTCGAGCGAGAACCATAGTTCGACTGTGGGTCCGTTCATAAGCTGTGTTAGCCAAGCAGAACAATATGGAGGATACCAGGCCATGGGCAATTATAAGGATAATTGCTCCTGTGAAGCCCCATGGAGTCTGGATTAGAATGCCCCCTGCCACAAGGCCCATGTGGCTTACAGAGGAGTAAGCAATTAGTGATTTAAGGTCGGTTTGTCGTAAACAGATAGACCCTGTCATAATAATGCCTCAGAGTGCTAAAATAATAAATGGGTAAATTAGGTCTTTAGAGAGTGGGTCTAGTATAATCATTATACGTATTATACCGTACCCCCCAAGCTTTAGTAGAATTGCTGCCAGAACTATAGACCCTGCAACGGGGGCTTCTACGTGTGCTTTCGGTAGCCATAAATGAACACCATAAAGAGGCATTTTTACTAAGAATGCAAGTAAGCAACCTGCCCATCAGATTTTATGACTTCAGGAGTTAACTAGTATAGGAGGGGTGTATTGGATAATTAATAGAGACAGAGTTCCTGTGGACTCCTGGAGGAGGAGTAAGGCTACTAAAAGGGGTAGAGAGCCGGCTAGAGTGTAGAATAAAAAGTAAGTACCTGCATTGAGGCGTTCGGTTTGATTTCCTCAGCGGGTAATAATAATAAGGGTGGGGATAAGGGTGGCTTCAAATATAATGTAAAATATAATGATTTCCGTGGCGCCGAAGGCTATAATTAAAAAAGCCTGTAGTGAAGTAAGAAGTGTGATGTATAGACGCTGACGTGCGATGGGTTCAGGGTTAATGTGGTTTTGGCTGGCTAAAATTATTAAGGGCAAGAGTCAGCATGTTAAGACTAAGAGAGGTGTTGATAAGGGGTCTGCGGCTAGGTAGGCGCTGGAGGAGGTTCACCCAGTTTCTGAAGTTCAGCTGAATCATGTGAGGCTTGCAAGGGCAATCAGGAGGCCGTGGGCAGCGGTCATAGTTCATAACCACTTAGGAGTAGCCAGTCAAATCGTTGGGAATATTATAATTGTAGGGATTAAAATTTTTAGCATTGTAGGAGGTTGAGGTTTTGTAAACGGTCGGTGCCGTGGGTACGGGCTGTAGCTACTAAGAGTGCAAGACCTGTACTTGCTTCACAAGCGGAGAAAGCTAGCAGCAGTATAGGGGCAGTAGAGAAGCTTGTTGATTCAAATTGTAGTGTTCATAGGGCTAGTGCAATAAATAGGGACAATATTATGCCCTCTAAGCATAGTAGCGCGGAAAGTAGATGTGTTCGATGAAATGCTAGTCCTATAAGACCTAGAATAAATGCTGAGGTAAAGCTAAAGTGTACTGGTGTCATAAGGGGGCCATGGACTTAAACCATAATTTTCTGAGCCGAAATCAGAGGTCTTGTTTAGACTAGCCCCCTATTCCGCTCATTCTAGGCCCCCTTGGGTTCATTCATAGATTAGCCCGAGGGTTAATAGGATTAGAACTGTGGTGGCTCAAAAGAATGTTCCAGTTGGGCTGTGGAGTTGGTCTCCTCATGGTAGTGGAAGAAGGAGGGCAATTTCTAGATCAAATAAAAGGAAAAGAATTGCTACTAAAAAGAATCGCAAGGAGAATGGGAGGCGGGCTGATCCCAATGGGTCAAACCCGCACTCATAAGGAGAGAGCTTTTCTGCGTCTGGGTTTATCTGTGGTAATCAGAAAGATACAATTGCCAGAACTGATGATAGGGCTACAGCAATAATAAAAATAGTTGTAATTAAGTTCATTATCTTTCCTTGGGGTCTAACCAAGACTAAATGATTGGAAGTCACTTGTACAAACTTTGATACTAGAAAGATATGAGCCTCATCAATAAATTGACACGTAAAGGAACAGTCACACCACGTCTACAAAGTGTCAGTATCAGGCAGCGGCTTCAAAGCCGAAGTGGTGTTCGGATGTAAAGTGGTATTGAATTTGGCGGAGAAGACAGACGGCCAAGAAGGTTGAGCCGATAATGACGTGTAGTCCGTGGAATCCTGTGGCCACAAAGAATGTTGAGCCGTACACTCCGTCTGCAATTGTAAAGGGTGCTTCGTAATATTCTATTGCCTGAAGGGCAGTAAAATAGAATCCTAGTAGAATTGTAAGTGCAAGGGATTGAATGGCTTGTTTTCGTTCGCCCTCCATGATACTATGGTGGGCTCATGTAACTGTTACTCCAGATGCTAATAATACGGCTGTGTTGAGAAGGGGCACCTCGAAGGGGTCTAAGGTAATGATTCCTGTAGGGGGTCAGCATCCGCCTAGTTCAGGGGTTGGGGCCAGGCTTGAGTGGTAGAAGGCTCAGAAGAAGCCTAGGAAGAAGAATACCTCAGAAGTGATAAATAGAATCATTCCGTATCGTAACCCCTTTTGCACTGGTGGGGTGTGGTGGCCTTGGAAGGTCCCCTCTCGGATAACATCACGTCATCACTGAAACATTGTAAGAAGTAACAGAACTAGTCCAAGGGTTATAAGTGTTACTGAGTGGAAGTGGAACCAGATTGCTAGGCCGGATGTCATTAGTAAGGCACCGACGGCTCCGGTTAGTGGTCATGGGCTAGGATCAACCATATGATATGCATGCGCTTGGTGGGCCATTAAACGTTTTCCTGTAGATAGAGGCTTAGGAGTAGCACAAACACGTAGGCTTGAATCATTGCTACTGCAACCTCTAGAAGTGTTAAAAGGAAGAGGACGGCGGCTGTAAGGATTGCTACAGTTGGTATCATAGGCAGAAGGACGAACACGGCTGTGGCGATAAGTTGAATGAGAAGATGACCCGCAGTTAAGTTGGCTGTAAGTCGGACCCCAAGGGCTAAAGGTCGAATTAATAGACTAATTGTTTCGATAATGATTAGTACAGGAATTAAAGGGATAGGGGTTCCTTCAGGTAGTAGGTGACCAAGAGCAACTGTCGGTTGGTTTCGCATGCCAATAATTACTGTAGCAAGTCATAGTGGTAGGGCAAGTCCTATATTTAGTGATAATTGTGTTGTGGGAGTGAAGGTATATGGTAGAAGGCCTAATATATTAATAGTAATGAGGAATACTATTAATGAGGTTAATATCAGGGCTCATTTATGTCCTCCTATATTTAGGGGTATTAACAATTGATTAGTGAAGCGGTTAATGAATCATGCTTGGAGTGTAGTAAGTCGGCCATTCATTCAGCGAGATGATGGCGTTGGGAACAGTACTCATGGAAGTGCAATTGCAACGGCAATGAGTGGAATTCCCAGGAAAGAGGGGCTTGCAAATTGGTCAAAGAAGCTTGTTATCATGGTCAATTTCAGGAGTCGGTTTTATGTTTTTCTTCACTTATTGGGGCTGGTTCATTGGGTGTCAGATGATTTAAGATTTTAGTTGGGATAACGGTGAGAAAGATGAGTCATGAAAATACTAGAATTGCGAATCAAGGATTGGGGTTGAGTTGGGGCATGTCACTAGAGGTGGTCGGTAGGCACCAAACTTTGGCTTAAAAGGCCAACGCTTTGTCCAATAATTAGCTTCCTAGTGAGGCGTCTTCTAGTATTAATGTGGATCAGCTCTCAAAATGTTTTAATGGGACGGCTTCAACCACAATAGGCATGAAGCTGTGATTGGCGCCGCAAATTTCAGAACATTGTCCATAGAATACACCTGGTCGTGAGGCAATGAAGGCAGTTTGATTTAATCGTCCAGGCACTGCGTCTATTTTCACACCGAGCGATGGGATGGCTCAGGAGTGTAATACGTCCTCGGCGGACACTAGGACACGAATTGGTGACTCTATAGGAACTACTATTCGGTGGTCTGTTTCTAGAAGTCGAAACTGCCCTGGCGTAAGATCTTGAGTAGGAATTATGTATGAGTCGAATCCTAGGTCTTCATAGTCTGTATATTCGTAGCTTCAATATCATTGGTGTCCTATGGCTTTGATTGTTAGGTGAGGGTCGTTAACTTCATCTATAAGATATAAAATTCGGAGGGAGGGGAGAGCAATTAGCACTAGAATAACTGCTGGTAAGACCGTTCATACAATCTCGATTTCTTGAGAATCTAAAATATATTTGTTGGTAAGTTTGGTTGAAACTATTGCTACAATAATGTAGAGTACTATTGTGCTAATTAAAAATACAATTATTAGGGCGTGGTCGTGGAAATGAAGAAGTTCTTCTATAACGGGTGATGCCGCGTCTTGGAATCCTAGTTGTGTGGGGTGTGCCATTAGATTTAAGACATACAGGAGTTTAACCTGTAATTTCACCTCGACAAGGTGATGTAATATGCATATTTTACTAATGTCTCTAGAAGAAAGTGACAGAGTGGTTATGTGACTGGCTTGAAACCAGTACATGGGGGTTCAATTCCTCCCTTTCTCGTTAGTTTGATTGAACTTGGACAAATGCTGGCTCCTCGAATGTGTGATATGGGGGAGGGCAGCCATGTAGTCATTCTACATTTGTTATGGTTAGCTCTACTGAGGATACTTCTCGTTTGGCGGCAAAGGCTTCTCATAGAATAAATAAAAACATAATTACTGCTACTAGTGAGACGAGTGAACCGATGGATGATACTGTATTTCATAAAGCGTAAGCATCTGGATAGTCAGAGTACCGTCGTGGCATTCCTGCTAGGCCTAGGAAGTGTTGTGGGAAGAACGTGAGGTTAACTCCAATAAATATCACAGCAAAGTGGATTTTTGTTCAAGTGTCATTCAGGGTGTATCCTGAGAATAGTGGGAATCAGTGAACAAATGCTGCTATGATAGCAAATACAGCCCCCATTGATAGTACATAGTGGAAATGGGCAACGACATAGTATGTATCATGGAGAACGATATCAAGTGACGAATTGGCTAGAACAATTCCTGTTAGTCCTCCGACTGTAAAAAGGAAAATAAAGCCCAGGGCCCATAGTATGGGGGTTTCTCACTTGATTGAGCCCCCGTGGAGTGTAGCGAGTCAGCTAAATACTTTGACGCCAGTTGGGATAGCAATAATTATTGTTGCGGATGTAAAGTAGGCACGGGTGTCTACGTCCATCCCGACAGTAAACATGTGATGGGCTCAGACAATGAACCCTAGGAGGCCAATGGCCATCATAGCTCAGACTATTCCTATATAGCCGAATGGTTCTTTTTTGCCCGCATAGTAGGCCACGACGTGTGAAATAATCCCAAAGCCAGGTAAAATAAGAATATAGACCTCTGGGTGGCCGAAGAATCAGAACAAGTGCTGGTAAAGAATGGGGTCACCGCCCCCTGCTGGGTCAAAGAATGTAGTATTTAAGTTACGGTCAGTGAGAAGTATTGTAATTCCGGCAGCTAGAACAGGTAGTGATAGAAGTAGAAGCACGGCAGTTACAAGTACGGCCCATACGAAGAGGGGTGTTTGATATTGAGAGATTGCTGGAGGTTTCATGTTAATAATTGTGGTGATGAAATTAACTGCCCCTAGGATTGATGATACACCTGCTAGGTGGAGAGAGAAGATTGTAAGGTCTACTGATGCCCCCGCATGGGCGAGATTGCCCGCAAGTGGTGGGTAAACAGTTCACCCTGTTCCAGCCCCGGCTTCAACACCAGAAGAGGCTAGGAGTAGTAGGAATGATGGGGGTAAGAGTCAGAAACTTATGTTATTTATTCGTGGAAATGCTATATCAGGTGCCCCAATCATTAGAGGTACGAGTCAGTTCCCGAATCCGCCAATGAGAATTGGCATTACTATAAAGAAAATTATTACAAAGGCGTGAGCAGTAACAATAACATTATAGATTTGATCATCGCCTAGGAGTGAGCCAGGTTGACTTAATTCAGCTCGAATAAGGAGGCTTAAAGCGGTTCCCACTATTCCGGCTCAGGCACCGAATACTAAATAAAGGGTACCAATGTCTTTGTGGTTTGTAGAAAAGAATCAGCGTGTAATTGCCACAGGTAGGGTAGCCGAGTGCCCAGGCGGTGGGTTGTAGCCCCGAAGACAGAGGTTTAAGTCCTCTTCCTATCAAGCCCCGTGGTGGAGCGACCACGTTGGATTGCAAATCCAGAGACGCAGATTAATACCCTGCCGGGGCTTTCCCGCCTTACCCGGCAAACGGCGGGAAAGTAGATGGATGCTCGCTGGCTTGAGCGCTTAGCTGTTAACTAAGAGTTTGTAGGATCGAGGCCTTCCCATCTAGAAAGGCCTTAGTTTAACAAAAACATTTGATTTGCATTCAGAAGATGCAAGATAAACTCTTGTAGGTCTTATCAGGGGCTAGAAGATTTTCACTTCTGCTTAGAGCTTTGAAGGCTCCCGGTCTAATGCTATCCTAAGCCCCTAAATAACGAGAGTTAAAATGGTAGGGGTAACGGGTAAAAGGCCTAGGGCCATTACGGTGAATAAGGCGAGGGGGATAGAGGCCTGGGTTGTTTGAGTTCGTCAGGGGGTGGTTGAAGTGGCAGTGTTAGGGGAGATGGTGAGAGTTATTGCGTAGCAGAGTCGTAAGTAAAAATACAGGCTAATTAGGGCAGCAAGGGCCATGACGGTTGCGGTGAGGGGGAGGCCCTGTTTTGCAAGTTCTTGTAGGATCAGTCATTTTGGCATAAATCCGGTAAGTGGGGGGAGGCCCCCCAGGGATAGCAAGACTAGGGCGGCTGTTGCTGTTAGGAGGGGGCTTTTTGACCATGTGGTTGCGAGGGTGCCAACCTTTGTGGCATATGAAAGTTTTAATGTGAGGAAGGCCGCTGATGTCATGAAAATATAAATGAGCAGTGCGAGGAAGGTGAGTTGGGGGGCATGTTGAAGGATAATAATTATTCAGCCCATATGTGCAATGGAGGAATAGGCCATCACCTTACGTAGCTGGGTTTGGTTTAACCCTCCCCAGCCACCTACGAGGGCGGATATGAGGCCGAGGGCTGTGAGGAGAAGTGGGTCGAAAGCCTGGGCTGTTTGTATAATTAAGGCAAGTGGGGCAAGTTTTTGTCAGGTCGACAGGATCAACCCGGTGAGTAAGTCTAGCCCCTGTAGTACTTCAGGTATTCAGAAATGTATTGGTGCTAACCCAATTTTAAGTGCTAGGGCGGCGAGAATTATTGCGGTGGCGATTGGGTCTGACATATTAGTCATACTTCACTCTCCTGTGATTCATGCGTTAGTTGTGCTGGCAAAGAGGATAACAGCGGCCGCAGTGGCTTGGGTAAGAAAGTATTTTGTGGTAGCTTCTACTGCCCGGGGGTGATGATGCTGTGCTATCAAAGGGACGATTGCTAGGGTGTTAATCTCTAGCCCTATTCAGGCTAATAACCAGTGGGAGCTGGCAAAGGTGAGGGTAGTCCCTAGGCCTAGACTTGATAAAAGTGTAGCTAATACGTAAGGGTTCATTGATGGAGGAGGGATTTTAACCGTCATGTTCGGGGTATGGGCCCGAAAGCTTATTTAGCTGACCCCATCATAGAAAGTGGTGTAGAGGAAGCACTAAGAGTTTTGATCTCTTGGGCATGGGTTCGACCCCCTTCTTTCTAAGAACTGAGGGGATTTTAGCCCCTGTAAGCCACTCTATCAAAGTGGTCCCTGGGCACTCGGGCACAGTTCCTGGATTACAGCTGTGGGGGAAGTCCCGCCAGTGCAATGGGGAGAGATACATGCCATAGTACAAGGGCTAGCGTTAGGGGAAGGAAATTTTTCCATACCAAGTGCATGAGTTGGTCATATCGAAATCGCGGGTATGAGGCTCGCACCCACAGAAATATCACAGATAGGAGGGCGGCTTTAATTATTAGGCCAATCGTGGTTAGCTCGGGCACAGCTGGGAAGTATGATGTTCCGAGAAACAGCACGGCGGAAAGGGTATTTATTAGTAAGATGTTGGCGTATTCAGCGAGGAAAAATAAGGCAAAGGGGCCCCCTGCATATTCCACATTAAAGCCTGAGACGAGTTCTGATTCACCTTCTGTTAGGTCGAAGGGTGCTCGATTGGTCTCTGCAAGGGTGGAGATATATCATATAGCGGCTAGGGGTCATGCAGGGATAAGCAGTCAAATGCTTTCTTGGGCCGTATTAAAGGTTTGAAGGGTATAGCCTCCAGAAAAGACAATCACTGAGAGGAGGATAAGCCCGAGGCTTACTTCATATGAAATTGTCTGGGCAACTGCCCGTAGGGCCCCGATGAGAGCATATTTTGAATTTGATGCTCATCCTGAGCCAAGGATAGAATATACTGCAAGGCTTGATAGTGCCAAAATAAATAGGACACCTAAATTAAGGTTAATAACGGGGTGAGGTATAGGGATAGGGGCTCAAAGGGTAAGAGCAAGGGTTAGTGCAAGGATGGGGGTTGCTAGAAATAAGAATGGGGATGATGTGGATGGGCGGACGGGCTCTTTAATAAATAACTTAACCCCATCGGCAATGGGTTGCAGTAGGCCATAGGGCCCCACCACATTGGGTCCTTTCCGTAATTGCATATATCCTAGCACTTTCCGCTCGAGTAAAGTTAAGAATGCCACGGCCAAGAGGACGGGGACAATGTAGGCGAGTGGGTTAATTAAGTGGGTCATCAAGGTGTTAAGCATGAACTGGGGAGAGGACTTGAACCTCTGGTTTTAAGGGCTTAGGCCTTATGCAATTTACCATGCTCTGCCACCCCAGTATGCCCTTATCTTGAGCGGCAGGGGTTTTGGCCCTCCCTTATTTAATTTATTTGTTTTCATGAATTAGGGGTGGGGCATGCGTTAAGTATAGGCCCCTCTTTTCCGATCCTTTCGTACTGGGGAAAGTAGCGTTACAGATAGAAACTGACCTGGATTGCTCCGGTCTGAACTCAGATCACGTAGGACTTTAATCGTTGAACAAACGAACCCTTAATAGCGGCTGCACCATCAGGATGTCCTGATCCAACATCGAGGTCGTAAACCCCCTCGTCGATATGGGCTCTGGGAGAGGATTGCGCTGTTATCCCTAGGGTAACTTGGTCCGTTGATCGGCCTTAATAGCCGGATCATTATTGGTCAGATGTTCTGCGGCTTAAAGATGTTTCTTTTAGCTTTAGGGGTTTTGGCCCAGTCCACTCGGAGGCTTGCTTTTCCTCCGTGGTCGCCCCAACCGAAGGTAAAATCTCATGGCCATTAAGTTCTTGCTTTTCATGGAGTTGCTTAACATGGCTGAGTTTTGTACCTTAAGCTCCAAAGGGTCTTCTCGTCTTGTAGTATTATACCCGCTTCTGCACGGATAGATCAATTTCACTGACTGGAGGGGGGAGACAGTTAAGCCCTCGTCTAGCCATTCATACAGGTCTCTATTTAAAAGACAAGTGATTGCGCTACCTTTGCACGGTCAATATACCGCGGCCGTTGAACCCGTAGTCACTGGGCAGGCTGGACCTCCTATACTTTATGATGCAGGAGGCGATGTTTTTGGTAAACAGGCGAGGCTTGTGTTTGCCGAGTTCCTTCCCCTTCTTTTAGTCTTTCTCTTATAATGCCACTCCAGTGTGGGGTTAACGATTGGTTAGCTGTGAGTTTTTCTTGAGGTTTATTATTATTCACAATGCCCTCTCTGGTTGGGCTCGTTAAATTCCAGTGGTAGGTCCGATCTGGTGTACACTTGTGGCGAGAGAAGATCGAGTCTTCTTGTTACTCATTTTAGCATAGTCTCACCCATGTGGGCATGGGTTGGCCTAATATAGTTAGGGGAGTAAGATTTTTTATCGGGATAATAAATTTCTTTCTGTCCGAGCTTTAACGCTTTCTGATTAGATGGCTGCTTTCAGGCCCACTAGAACAGTATATTTTACTTATTATGATCTTTATCCTCCTGTAAAGGTTGTATCCTTTGTTAAAGGGGCTGTACCCCCTTCAACTAACTCTCGTACATTTCCATGATGTCTTAGTGATGTATCTCTTGACTGAGGGTGTGCGAGGCTGAACTTCTATTCATTTCTTAGGCAACCAGCTATCACCAGGTTCGGTAGGTCTGTCGCTTCTACCCGGAGCTCTTCCCACTCTTTTGCCACAGAGACGGGTTAGCCCTAAATTATATAGGCTGTCTCGGGGTAGCTCACCTGGTTTCGGGGTATCAAACTAAAGATCTCTTTGCTTGAGGGTACTGGCTAAATCATGATGCAAAAGGTACAAGGTTTAGTCTTTGTTTTCTAGCGCTTATATGGGTTATTTCATTTCTCTTTCAGCTTTCCCTTGCGGTACTTTTTCTATTGCTTTAGGTGAACCTTTTCTGTCTCCCATACTCAGGTAAAAAAATGGTTTAGTTTATAGGGTTAGGTCTTGTCCTGTTATGAATATTGTTGAATTATACTGGTGATAAAGCTAGCTGGTTGGCTCAGGGTGATCCAATTTGCATGGATGTCTTCTCGGTGTAAGTGAGATGCTTAACTAGCTCAGCCACGCCCTGAAATTTTATCCAAGTGCACCTTCCGGTACACTTACCATGTTACGACTTGCCTCCCCTTGTCAGAGCTCTGATGTTAAGTAACCTTGTTGCATTTCGACAGGGGAGAGTGACGGGCGGTGTGTACGCGTCTCAGAGCCGGGTTCAAAAGGACACGCTGCTTCCTTTTTACTACTAAATCCTCCTTCAAGCACTATTTCATGTTACATGTCCGTAGTGTTCTATTATAGAAAATGTAGCCCATTTCTTCCCGCTTCGTACGCTACACCTCGACCTGACGTTCTGGGTTATGCCCATTTTGCTTACTTTTATTACCTTCACAGGGTAAGCTGACGACGGCGGTATATAGGCTGGGATGGCTAGAAGCGGTGAGGTTTAACGGGGGTTATCGGTTCTAGAACAGGCTCCTCTAGGGGGGTCTGAGGCACCGTCAGGTCCTTTGGGTTTCAAGCTAATGCTCGTAGTACCCGGGCGGACGTCTAATTGTAGCTGGACGTCTAGGTTTATGACTGAGCATAGTGGGGTATCTAATCCCAGTTTGTTTCTCAGTTTTCGTGGGGTCAGGTGGGCATCTTTAAAGTTACTTTCGTATGTTGGGCTTCGGACTCCTAGAAGCGTATGACAGCCAAAGGGCCATTCGACTTTATTATCTCACTATCCTTAACCACCCTTTACGCCGTTGCACTATCAACTAGGGCCTCTCGTTTAACCGCGGTGGCTGGCACGAGTTTTACCGGCCCTCTTAGCTCTGACTGAGTCAAGTTTTCACTTATGGCTTAATATTTATCACTGCTGAATTCCCTTGGGGGTGTGGCTCGGCCTGGCGTCTTGGGCTAAGGATTTGTGCCTGATGCCTGCTCCTCGTCCCCGGGCGGGGGATTAAGGGCTTACTCACGGGGCTGCGGAGACTTGCATGTGTAAGTTGGGCTAGAGCTGATAGTAAGGTCGGGACCATGCCTTTGTGCATGCGGAGCTTCTCAGGGCTCATCTTAACATCTTCAGTGTTATGCTTTGTATTAAGCTACGCTAGC